GTACAGCTCAAACAAAAAAAAAACCAAAAACTGGTTAAAAGAGGTATGGAATAGAAAATTGGAAACTTCTTTCGCTAAAAATACGAAAGAGTAAAAGTAAGAAAGCTCTTTTTTTTTTTATAATTAGAATGTCAAAAAATCAAGTAGGCTCACTTATCTTTCTGTTGATCGTTCCGGGCCTATTGAATCTTCTATTTCCCTATTTTTTCTTTCATTTGTTATTTTAATTTGTATGTAATGTAGCTTTACTTTTGTTTTCTTTATTATTGATAGGAATTTTCTTGTTAAGACCCTAGGAATCAATTGAAACCTTAAATTCATACTAGAACCACGATGATTCAATAAAACCTTCAAGCTAAGTCAAGGATTCCCTGAGTAAGAACCATTGGATCATCATTTATTCAACGAGTAGAATCGATATAATGACTAAAACTAGAAAGAAAAGTTTGTTCTTTGAGCAAAATCAAAGGGAATTTGAAAGAAGAAAACTCTTTCAATTGAAAACTTTTTTTCTTTGGAAAAATTTGAGGAATCCGGCCACGAGGTCTGAATATTAAGTATGAATCATAGTTCAAACACTTCGTGATCTATTTCATATATTCTGTGCTCCAGATACTAGAATGAATATCCGACGGGGTAAAACCATCTCTATCAAGACGACAGACCCACTCTCTGTACTCTCAATAGGATCAATTATAACAAGTCACACACTCATATTCCGGAAATACAGAAACACAAAAATTTCGCGGTCGAACTACCAAAAAAGAATAAGCTAAAATAAAAAGCCGAGGCCTAAATGCATCGTTTTTTGTATTTTTATTTAAAAGCTAGGGTTCTTATAAATCTAATTCAGTGAAATTCCGTCCAGTAAAACGGAAGAATTATAAATCTCCAAAATAATAGATAGGAATACCGCAAATAGAGCCATTGCGACACCCATCAAAGGAGTAGTTCCCCATCCAGGAGCTACTTTACCATATTCCGAATTCAATGGTTTCAATAAAGCCCCTACAGACGTCCGTCTTGGACCAGATCTAGAACTACCCTCAACAGTTTGTGCAGCCATAAATCCTATTTTGTATTCATTGAGATCTGTTGACTTTGTATACCATTCCGTTGTAAATAAACAATCTTATCATAGATCCATTGTGGTCTTGAAATTATATAATAATGGAAACAGCAACCCTAGTCGCCATCTCTATATCTGGATTACTTGTAAGTTTTACTGGGTACGCCTTATATACTGCTTTTGGGCAACCCTCTCAACAACTAAGAGACCCGTTCGAAGAGCACGGGGACTAGTTGAAGTAATGAGCCTCCCAATATTGGGAGGCTCATTACTTCAATTCAGATAATGAAAAATCATTTCATCTTTTTAGTTGGAACTTTAGGTGGTTCGCGAAAAAAGATAGCGAAAAAAATGATCCCTAGAGTCGAGACTAAGAGGAATGTATAAACCAATGCTTCCATAAATTTGATCGCGGTTTACAATTATAGCTTCCATACCTGTTTATTGGGGATCATCTCCCCGATTAAAGAAAAAAGAAAAAAAAAATCAAAGAAAAGGCGAAAGGGCGGAGATTTAAATCCAGACTTTTTCAGTACCCTATGTAAAATCACAAAGAGAAAATAGAAGTGAGAAGCGAAAAATAACAGAGCAATGCTGCATCAGACTACTTGTCTTCTTGTAGTTGGATCTCCAAGTTTTTGGAATGCTCCAAATTCCACTTGAGCATCCAAATCTGGGTCAATACCAGCAAAAACATCTCTGAATAAGGTTCTAGCACCATGCCAAATGTGCCCGAAGAAGAAGAGCAGAGCAAAGGAAGCATGTCCAAAAGTAAACCAACCTCTTGGACTGCTACGAAAAACACCATCGGATTTCAAAGTAGCACGATCTAATTCAAAAATTTCACCCAATTGGGCACGTCTAGCATATTTTTTCACAGTCGCAGGATCACTATAACTTACTCCGTTCAGTTCGCCACCATAGAACTCAACGGTTACACCTACTTGTTCGACACTATACTTCGATTCTGCCCTTCTAAAGGGAACATCGGCTCTAACAATTCCATCTCCGTCTACCAAAACAACTGGAAATGTTTCAAAAAAAGTAGGCATGCGACGTACAAAAAGTTCACGCCCTTCTTTATCTCTAAAGATAGGATGTCCTAACCACCCGACAGCTATTCCATCTCCGTTATCCATTGAACCCGCTCTGAATAATCCCCCTTTCGCTGGATTATTTCCGATGTAATCATAAAAAGTTAATTTTTCAGGAATTTTAGACCAAGCCTCTGATAAACTTTGATTTTCGGCTAGTCCAGCGCTAACTCTTCGATATATTTCTTGCTGAAAGTATCCCTGATCCCATTGATAACGGGTGGGACCAAATAATTCGATAGGAGTAGTTGCTGAACCATACCACATAGTTCCAGCAACAACAAAAGCTGCAAAAAAGACAGCAGCGATACTGCTGGAAAGAACGGTTTCAATATTGCCCATACGTAATCCTTTATATAGACGTTGGGGCGGGCGGACACTAAGATGGAATAAGCCTGCTAATATGCCCAATGTCCCTGCTGCAATATGATGAGAGGCTATTCCTCCTGGAACAAAGGGATCAAAACCTTCCACACCCCACGCGGGATTTACAGATTGTACCTTTCCAGTTAGTCCATATGGGTCGGACACCCATATTCCAGGACCATACAATCCTGTTACATGAAATGCGCCAAAGCCAAAGCAAGCCACTCCTGAGAGAAATAAATGAATTCCAAAGATCTTAGGCAAATCCAAAGAAGGTTTTCCTGTGCGTTCATCACCAAATATTTCTAGATCCCAATACACCCAATGCCAGATAGCTGCCAAGAAGCACAAGCCAGAGAACACAATATGCGCCCCGGCTACACCTTCGTAACTCCAAACCCCCGGATTCGTTATCGTCCCTCCTGTAATACTCCAACCGCCCCATGAATTGGTTATTCCTAAACGAGTCATGAAGGGTATAACGAACATACCTTGTCTCCACATTGGATCGAGAACAGGGTCGGAGGGATCAAAAACTGCTAATTCATATAGAGCCATTGAACCGGCCCAACCAGCAACCAGAGCTGTATGCATTATATGAACAGAAAGCAAACGACCGGGATCATTCAATACGACAGTATGAACACGATACCAAGGCAAACCCATGGTAATACCCCTTTATCAACAAAAAATAGACACTATGTAACTTTATTGCATTGAAAAAACTATGCTATGGACCCCCCTTTTTTTTTTTCAGTGGATTATCTCGGAAAAAGGGTTACTATTTGTTCTATTCTTTTAGTAAAAATGGAACAATTTGGTTCATAGGAAAAAAGAGAAGCAGATCTATTCTATACTCGATAAGTACCAATACGCAATGGGGGTTTATTCCCTTTTCGAAGAGCGCATGCATCCATATTTAGTCATCATTCAAAATACCTATTCGTAAAAATTTTCTTTGTTTTCCTTTATTTTATGAACTTATTCTATCTATGTAGAAAATATGACGATAAAGCTAATATTATTAAAATAATAAAACCATTATTACGTTTCCACATCAAAGTGAAATAGAGTACTTAATTCTTTTTTCTTTCAGTTTATGCCTATTGGTGTTCCAAAAGTTCCTTTTCGAACTCCCGGAGAGCGAAATGCAACTTGGATTGACATATAGTGCGCCCTGTCAGATATATTGGGTCATATGGGATTTCCCCATTCTCTCCCCCGATCGAGATATCCTCTCTTTCGCCCCCAAAAAAAGCGATTGAATCATCAAAAATTTGTAACGTGAAGTGCAATGAAATGCAATTAGATCCGTTTTGTGAAGAGGTATCCAGATTAATATTAGCAATTCAAATAATTTATGGTCGACTTGGCTGGACCAATAAAATTAAGTATCCAGGCTCCGTTTAGAAAAACCCAATTGGTAATATATCTATTATTAGGACTTATAGATATCATAAACAATTCTATTTAGAAAGAAATTCTTAAATAGCACTGATCCCAAACAGTTAATCAATCGAATAATAAATATAATGGATACGTCGAATATTTGGCGGAAGACATAAAAGAAATGAATTGCAAAATTGAGAAAAAATGAAAAAAAAAAAACAAAGACGTGGTATTGGGGTCATTTGTCCTATATGTGCAAATCAAAATCGGGCGGATCCTTACTCGGAGTAGAGCATAAACCTAAAAAAATGGAAGAAGCCCATTCAGGAACAAGAAAATGGCATCGTGATTTTTGGATTGGATCTCGATGAAAAAATACATCAATGAAAAGTTAGTGCGATAAAACTTTTTTTTTTATATTCTAATATTATAGGAAAACCGGCCAAACGCATCGTTCTTCAAAAATGAAAGAGAAGCCCCTTCCTTCGTTAGAAGGAGTCCGCTATAAAAAAAGAAAGAGGGCTGGAAGCTACACATTGATTTTTTTTTTTCGCAAGTTTTAGTTTTGTTGAACCGTATGCATCAAAAGGTGCCCATACGGCTCTTAAGGGATACAATTTTATCCGAATCAACCGACTTTATCGAGAAAGATTAATTTTTTTAGGCCAAGCGATTGATAGCAATGTTTCGAATCAACTTATTGGTCTTTTTGTATATCTCAGTTCGGAGAGTGATACCAAGGATCTGTATTTGCTTATAAACTCTCCCGGCGGATGGGTAATACCTGGAATAGCCATTTATGATACTATGCAATTTGTGCGACCAGATATACAGACAATATGCATGGGATTAGCCGCCTCAATGGGGTCTTTTATCCTGGTCGGAGGAGCAATTACCAAACGTCTAGCATTCCCTCACGCTTGGCGCCAATGGGTTTTTTATTTAAGAGAAAAAAGAAGACTATGCCTTCGCCATATGAATTATTAATATTAAGTAATATTAGCATGGCACTTCGAATTCGATATGCAAATTTTTTATTGTTTTTCAAAATATTAGATTATGTATCGAAAGAGTAGTATGAGATAAAGGAAGGGTATTTCCGATTTTATCTTACCTATCGTAGGTCGATTTCAGCGTCACAAACTTTTTTCACACCGGCAGGTTATTAACAACATTTATGTTATGAAAGAGTACGAAAAAAAAAAAAAAGAAACTTTGGGATTGCTGAATCACAGACGAAATAAATATATTAAAGCAACGGGGCCATCATAGTATTTTTGAACTCCTCCGAAAAAAAAAGAAGGGTGGTAATTGGATCATTTACCGATCTGGGTATAATAGATCCCACATTTTCTCTTTCTTCGATGAAAGGTAAAAAAATTCCATTGTGGAGCCGTATGCAATGTGAAAAAAATGCCCGTACGGTTGTTCAATTCTATCTTTTTCTTATTTTATTCTTTATCTCTTCGCCTTGCCTCCTCGTGCGAGATACAGGAACCTTTGATTGTGTTATATTATATGATCAGGGTAATGATCCATCAACCTGCTGCCGGTTTTTATGAGGCACAAACGTCCGAACTTATCCTGGAAGCGGAAGAACTACTGAAACTGCGCGAAATCCTTACAAGGGTTTATGTACAAAGAACAGGCAAGCCCTTATGGGCTGTATCCGAAGACATGGAAAGGGATACTTTTATGTCAGCAACAGAAGCCCAAGCTCATGGAATTGTTGATTTTGTAGCGGTTGGATAAAAAATAGCAGTGATTTCGTGCAAATATACGATTTAAGATTTTATCTTCTTACTTCTTACTTCTTAATTAAGGATTTAATATTCTATTAATATATTGAAATCGAATAAATTCATAATCATCCGGTTAGGATCAATCTAAACCAGCCCATAATGTATAATTCAGCATGCCAACTATTAAACAACTTATTAGAAACCCAAGACAGCCAATCAGAAACGTCACGAAATCCCCCGCTCTTGGGGGATGCCCTCAGCGTCGAGGAACATGTACGAGGGTGTATGTGCGACTCGTTTAAATCATGGGCTGAGACAAAACAAAAGAAAAAACAATTTTTCCAGTATCAATGATCAGTACCGGTGAATCGGATAGAATGGAAGAACTCCATTCACTATCTAAAAAAGATGGATCTATCATATCTTTCTATTGTGTATGAAATTTATGGTTTCAATTGGTGCAAATTTAATCACCTGAATTTTCAATTTAAGATGAGAAAGAATTCCCCATTGGTAACAAATAGTTATCCATTAAGCGGGGGAAATCCTATTTTAAAAAGCAGAAATATTATGTTTAGAAGAACGGACTCACAAGGTCAGCTACCCAACCAATCTTCATAATTAAATACCGTTACTGTATAAGGTATATCTCGTTATGAAAGACCCATTACTGAAAAATTCATGGGTAGAGCCAAAGAGTGGTAACTGTACAAGTTACCAATAAAATGAAGGAAAGGGCTCCGGTGTATAGAGAAGACCTCACCGTTTAAGAAGTAACCATAGAGACGATGGAACCCACAATTTCTTTAGCTATTTCTATTTTGATTTTTCCAATGCCTAGAAAAAAGGAAAAAAGCGTGGTAGGGAAGGTTATAGTAGCAAAAGCCATTGGAATTTTGATTTTATAAATTGGAAGAATCCGTTTTGTTATTAATAGACTAGGAAAGGGGAAAAGAATAACTGAAAGAAAGGAAATAAATTAGTTATTCATTAAAGTTTCATTTACTCAATGACCAGAATTAGACGAGGATATATAGCTCGGAGACGTAGAACAAAAATGCGTTTATTTGCATCAAGTTTTCGCGGGGCTCATTCAAGACTTACTCGAACAATTATTCAACAGAAAATAAGAGCTTTGGTTTCGGCGCATCGTGATAGAGATAGGAAAAAAAGGGATTTTCGTCGTTTGTGGATCACTCGAATAAATGCAGTAATTCGAGGGGCGGGGGCATCCTATATTTATAGTAGATTAATACACAATCTGTATAAGGGGCAGTTGCTTCTTAATCGTAAAATCCTTGCACAAATAGCTATATCAAATAGGAATTGTCTTTATATGATTTCCAACGAGATCATAAAATAAGGGGATTGGAAGGAATCCGCCAAACTTTTTGAAATGGAATTCTCTGGAGAATGAACTCCGGGAAGGTAGAGTAGAAATTAGTATGATAAAATCTGATAATATGATAAAGTCGTCAAAATGAGCGAACACGCCCGATAAAAAAATTTATTCCTCTTCCCCGATTCTTTTTTTTCTTACGACACGAATGATTCTCGGATTTTTTGAACAAAACGTCCATCTGTTTTTGAGTTCGAATTAGAATTTTGATTCAATTGAAAAGTAAGCCTATTTTTTTCTGTTCCTAAAACCAGGAGTTCTGGTGGTTGACTCCCTTCTTTCAAATTGTTTCTCATTATTAAGAAAAGGTAACGAAGATAAAATACGAGCTTGTTTTATAGCAATAGTAATTAATCGTTGTTCTTTTAAGGTTAATCTATTCACCCGTCTAGATAATATTTTTCCTTGTTCACTAATAAATCGACTAATTAAACTCATGTTTCTATAATCAATTCGATCCCCCGATTGGATCGGGGGCAAACGCCTACGAAAAGATCGCTTGGATTTAAGAAAGAGTCGCTTGGATTTATCCATAATTTGTTTATTCCTTATCCCTAAAATACTATTTCGATCAAATCAAAAAAAAAATTATAGAAGAAATTCATAGGATTGGGTTTGTCTATATTTATTTAGTTGTTTTTATTTCAATATATGAAATAATAGAAATATATATCTAATTTTTTTTTTCATGTTCCTTGAAAGGGTGACACCCAAGCACTCGGTTCGATCTATATCTATTTCTTTATCTCCCCGTGAATTGTATGTTTGAAACAATACGGACAGAATTTTCTCAATTCCAATCGACTAGGTGTATTGTGTCGATTCTTTTGAGTAATATATCTGGAAATACCCGTTGATTCCTTATTAACACCGTTTCGAACACAACTGGTACATTCCAAAATAACCCTTACTCGAACGTCTTTACCCTTGGCCATGAACCTCCTTTGGGTTTTTGATTCACCCAACGTTTCTATTTTCCGATCCGACGCAAATAATAAGAAAGGAAAAGGGACGAAAAAATAGAAGTGGCTAACAACTCAAAATCAAATTATGAAATAAAGATTTTGTTGCAATTAATCAATTAATATAGTAAATAATAAGTAATACAACAATTTCGAAAGCGATTTCTAATCACAGTATAGTATTTCATTTAAGTATCTTGTATTGCATGATACTCTTATTCTAGTCACATTTCCCTTTTGTTTTCTTTTAACTCTATTATTAATTTGATTCTTAATTTAATTGGAGCCTTAACCCGAATTTAACTGAGGTTGAATCCACTTTTTTCTTTCTCTTTACCCCCGTATTCAATCTATCTAATTCGAAAAAAAAAAAGACGGGAAAGAGAGATTAGTCACAAATATTTGACTCTATCTCTAATCTTCTTCACCCCTTTCCATATCAATAACTAGAATGAAAAAAAAGGAAATGTCAACGCATCTGGGAAGAAACGATTGATTTCTATCAATAAACCTGCTAAAGACCCGAACCAGAGAGTACTTAGTACCGGTGCCACGGAAAGATATGTTTTAAAATCTCGCATTGAGAATCCTCCTTCTTTTTTTTATATTCCATATTGTAATACAATATGGTAAGAGATGTATATGTAGTTAAAGACCACTTGTATTTGTGTGTGGAATCCCCAATTCAACTTGACATGTGCAATGATTCGGTAGAGAAGATTTTCTTTTTCTTAAAGCAAAAAAAGGGTCCCCTTGCGCCTGAGAATTCCCGAGAAAAATATTAATTTATTATTATATGTTATATGATATGAGACCAAGAGGAAGAAATGGCAAGATACATTTTGCATATAAATGAAGGAAATGGAAATAAAATTAAGGATGTGGAAAACAAGACGGGGATTTTCTACAATGATACTGTAGACCGGTTGAAAGGGATGTAGCGCAGCTTGGTAGCGCGTTTGTTTTGGGTACAAAATGTCACGGGTTCAAATCCTGTCATCCCTACCTATTATTGCTCCTCGAAGCAGTAACCAGAGATACATTTTTGAGCGATTCAATTTGGACATACATAATACATAATTTTCAATTTTATGATAGTATACATATGCAAGAAGTATTTATTGGGGTTGAAATTTTTTGGGGGGTTCTATACTATATAAAAAAAAAGAATCCCCTTCTTTACAGTCTTTTCCGTTGTGGTAAGAAAGCGCTCTTAGTTCAGTTCGGTAGAACGTGGGTCTCCAAAACCCAATGTCGTAGGTTCAAATCCTACAGAGCGTGATTCTGCTCTTGTCTTGTTAGATCGAAAATTCCACTGAACTGAAATACAGTAATCTGAATTTGACCTTTGACCCCCCCCCCAAAAAAAAATTAAATTAAAGAAAGGAGGAGGTCAGTTAAAAAAAGAGATGTGAATTAATATTAATCAAAGGTCCAACTGATCACCACGCCTGTATTGTAAATATGCGGTTACGAATAATCCAGCCAAAGTAATAGGAATTAGACCTAAGACAATTCCAAATAGAAAAACTTCAATCATTTCAATTTAATTTATTTGAAAAGGGAAAAGGGGAGGTAATATCTATCCCGAAATATTACTATTAATTCGTATTGCTTAGGAATCTCAATTCCCAATAATTGGTAATTAACACGGTAAGGAACTACCAAAATATATGGAATACCACAGAAGGATTTCTTTTTATGAATTATTAATTCAATTAATTTCAAATAAGTCCTATCTTACTCAGACCAATAAATAGAGCCGAGGTTAGAGTTAAAGCCGCTAGTAAAAAACCGAAATAACTAGTTATAGTAGGCATGGAGGAGCTAAAGGAAATCTGTTCTTTTTATACATATGTTTAGAAAGCACTTTCCTAAGTTTCCACTTTTGAAAAATACGAGGATACGCAAAAATATTATACCAATTGAAAGACTCAGTTCAATTGAAAGTTTTTGATTCACCAATTATTCTAGAAGGT